TATTTTTCCTAATCAAAAAAACCATTTTGAAAATGGGCAATAGGAGGGGGATTTCGTTTTATGGTAAAAAAAAATTCATTGATCATTTCAAAAGAAAATAAAAATACAGGATCCGTCGAATTTCAAATAACAAGCTTTACTAAAAAGATACGAGCGCTTGTTCCACATTTTGAATTGCATAAAAAAGACTATTCATCTCAAAGAGGTTTGCGCAAAATTCTAGAAAAACGCCGACGACTACTATCTTATTTGAAAAAGAAAAACGTATTAGGTTATCAAAGATTAATTAGTAAATTGGATATTCGGGAGTCAGATAGTCAATAATTTGAAATTACATTATTTGATTTATTCGTCCTTGAATTTTGATGAATTTCTTTTCGTCTTCAGCAATTCATAGAAGAATGAATCGAGGAAATAACTATGAATGTACCCGCTAAAAGAAAAGATTTTATGATAGTGAATATGGGCCCCCATCACCCATCAATGCATGGTGTTCTTCGACTCATCCTTACTCTAGACGGTGAACATGTTATTGACTGTGAGCCAATCTTAGGTTATTTACACAGAGGAATGGAAAAAATTGCGGAAAATCGAACAATTATACAATATTTGCCTTATGTAACGCGTTGGGATTACTTAGCTACGATGTTCGCAGAAGCAATAACAGTAAATGGGGCAGAATATATTGGAAATATTCAAGTACCTAAAAGAGCCAGCTATCTCAGAGTAATTATCTTAGAATTGAGTCGTATAGCTTCTCATCTGTTATGGCTTGGCCCTTTTATGGCGGATATTGGTGCACAAACTCCTTTTTTCTATATTTTTAGAGAAAGAGAGTTAATATATGATTTATTTGAAGCAGCTACAGGTATGAGAATGATGCATAATTATTTTCGTATCGGAGGAGTAGCAGCGGACCTCCCTTATGGTTGGATAGATAAATGTTTAGATTTTTGTAATTATTTTTTAACAGCAGTTACTGAATATCAAAAACTTATTACGCGAAATCCTATTTTTTTAAAACGAATTGAAGGAGTAGGTATTATTCGTGCAGACGAAGCAATAAACTGGGGGTTGTCGGGACCAATGTTACGAGCTTCTAGAATACAATGGGATCTTCGTAAAATTGATCATTATGAGTCTTATGAGGAATTTGATTGGGAAGTACAATGGCAAAAAGAAGGGGATTCATTATCCCGTTATTTGGTCCGAATTGGTGAAATGACTGAATCTATAAAAATTATTCAACAAGCTTTGGAAGGAATTCCGGGAGGGGACCACGAAAATTTAGAAACCAGACGTTTGAATTTTTATAAAAAAAGTAATCCAAAATGGAACGATTTTGAATACCGATTCATTAGTAAAAAAGTGTCTCCCACTTTTGAATTAACCAAACAGGAACTTTATGTAAGAGTAGAAGCACCAAAGGGAGAATTGGGAATTTTTTTGATAGGGGATCAGACTGGGTTTCCTTGGAGATGGAAAATTCGTCCACCGGGTTTTATCAATTTGCAGATCCTTCCTCAATTAGTTAAAAGAATGAAATTGGCTGATATTATGACAATATTAGGTAGCATAGATATCATTATGGGAGAAGTTGATCGTTGAAATGATAATTGATACAACAAAAGTACAAGCTATAAATTCTTTTTCAAAATTGGAAGCCTTAAAGGAGGCTTATGAAATTGTGTGGGTACTTGGCCCTATTTTGACTCTTGTATTAGCAATAACGATAGGTTTACTAGTAATTGTGTGGTTAGAAAGAGAAATATCTGCAGGGATACAACAACGTATTGGACCTGAATATGTTGGACCTTTAGGAGTTCTTCAAGCTCTAGCGGATGGAACAAAACTACTTTTCAAAGAAAATCTTTTTCCATCTAGAGGGGATACTTATTTGTTCAGTCTCGGACCGACCGTAGCAGTCATATCAACTTTATTAAGTTATTCAGTAATTCCCTTTAGTTATCACCTTGTTTTAGCAGATCTAAATATCGGTATTTTTTTATGGATTGCCATTTCAAGTACTGCTCCCCTTGGACTTCTTATGTCGGGATATGGATCAAATAATAAATATTCCTTTTTAGGTGGTCTACGAGCTGCCGCTCAATCCATTAGTTATGAAATACCATTGACTCTCTGTATATTATCCATATCTCTACGTGCGATTCGTTAAAAAATTCTTGCTATTCCCTTTCTTTTTTTTAGGAATAAAGAAGAGAAATCCTTTGAAGGAATATCCTCTGATTTTTTATTCATCATTTGAATTGATGAACTAAATTGGATAGCTATATGAGTGAAATAAAACAGCTTTGAAATTTGCAGTAAAAAAAAATTGAGACTCATTTCGGATGTACAAGAATAATACAAAAAGAAACATAAGAAAATGAGACCATTTGCCCCAAGATTGGTTGATTAGTCATCCTGGCTTGAAGCGGGTTCAGGCTCTATTGAGTTTTGACTATGATTTCTAAGTATTACCATAACGCAAAGGAACAGTCGAACAAAAATAAGTGCGTGGTTAGGAATACCAAGATACACAAAGGATTAGTAATAGAGATTTTGGAAATTATCCAATAGGATATTTCTTCTTAAGAATATAAAGAATATTAATTGGGACTTTCAATTAGTAGAAATGCTAAAGCAGTACTTCTCAAGATTCCGATTCAGAGTATGCTCCTATCGCATGATTAAAGAAATAACTATCAAAAACGAAAGAATCCTTTCTTTTTTTTTTTGAGAAAGAAGAATAGAAACAAAAAAAAAAAGAATAAAAAAGAAAGATCTTTCTTTTTTATTCTTTTTTTTTTCCTATATCTACTTCTATTGGTAGAAATCGAATTTATATCATAATTCATGAACTAAACTAATAGAATGTCTAATTCTTTTTCGTAATTGAAAACTAAAAGTGTCAATATATATTGACATTTCTGCAACGAGACGAGTATTTTATGAAAGGGTTTCTGTTATTGCTAAAAAACAGATTTTTAAAGGATAAGATTGATTCCAAAGTACTTTATTTAATCTTCTAACAGACAGAATTGGATTGGTTGAATTTGGGAATGTTTCATAGATTTTAATTTTATTTCTACTACAAATAAATAGAAATATGTAGAGATAAATAATATCATCGAGTCCTTACATTTATTTATGACCTTCGAGGAGCCGTATGAGGTGAAAATCTCACGTACGGTTCTGGAATAGCGATAGTAACAGTGATGTTATCATCGACTATGATTATCTAACAGTTTAAGTACAGTTGATATAGTTGAGGCACAATCAAAATATAGTTTTTGGGGTTGGAATTTTTGGAGACAACCTGCAGGGTTTATCATTTTTTTTATTTCTTCCCTAGCAGAATGTGAGAGATTACCTTTTGATTTACCAGAAGCAGAAGAAGAATTAGTAGCGGGTTATCAAACTGAATATTCGGGTATAAAATTTGGTTTATTTTATCTTGCTTCCTATCTAAACCTATTAGTTTCTTCCTTATTTATAACAGTTCTTTACTTAGGTGGTTGGAATATCTCTATTCCGTATATATTCGTTCCGGAATTTTTTGAACTAAAAAAAATAAGTGAAGTGTTTACAATAACACTAGGTATTTTTATTACATTGGTTAAAACGTATTTGCTCTTATTCATTCCTATCACAACAAGATGGACTTTACCTAGACTAAGAATGGACCAACTATTAAATCTTGGGTGGAAATTTCTTTTACCTATTTCTCTTGGTAATCTATTATTAACAACCTCTTTTCAACTCCTTTCACTATAAAAAAAAAAGTGATATTTATATTGACAACTTATCTCAAACAAGATAAAAAAACAAATAGAAAATTCTTCATAAAAATTCACGATATGTTCCCCACGGTAATTGGGTTCATTAATTATGGTCAACAAACCATACGAGCTGCAAGATACATTGGGCAAAGTTTCATGATTACCTTATCTCATGCAAATCGTTTACCCGTAACTATTCAATATCCTTATGAAAAATTCATCACATCCGAGCGCTTCCGCGGTCGAATCCATTTCGAATTTGATAAATGTATTGCTTGTGAAGTATGTGTTCGCGTATGTCCTATAGATCTACCTGTTGTTGATTGGAAATTGGAAACTGACATTCGAAAAAAACGGTTGTTTAATTACAGTATTGATTTTGGAATCTGTATATTTTGTGGAAACTGCGTTGAGTATTGCCCAACAAATTGTTTATCAATGACTGAAGAATATGAGCTTTCTACTTATAGTCGTCATGAATTGAATTATAATCAAATCGCTTTAGGTCGTCTACCAATGTCGGCAAGTGAAGATTATACAATTCGAACGATTTTGAATTCACCTCAAAAAAATGGATAAATTCCTCTTTTGATTAAGGATTAAAGATTAATTAAGATTAATTAAAGAAATAGAAATTTGAATTACTACATTCAAATTTCTATTTCTATATTTTTAATTTCCATATATCTAAATAATAGAGTTCGAATTGTATGAGCTAGAATTCTATCCATAATGATTTGCAAATCAAAATTATAGTCTTTATCTGTTCGAGAAAGAGCGCAATTAGTCCAATAGTTGTATCCACAGTAAGTTCCACCCCTTAGGGTCGAATTGAATTCGAAACCTATTAGCATTTTAATATAGTCTTTTTTGCTGGTCAGGATCAATAAGGTCATGAAAAAAGAATTAAAGTTTTTGTATCTTTTAGTTTACGTACAATGGGTTTATCCGGACCAATACATGATTTTATTTTAGTCTTTCTGGGATTAGGTCTGATATTCGGAGGTCTAGGAGTGGTATTACTCACTAATCCAATTTATTCTGCCTTTTCTTTGGGATTCGTTCTTGTTTGTATATCCTTATTTTATATTTTATCAAATTCTCATTTTGTAGCTGCTGCGCAGCTCCTTATTTATGTAGGAGCTATAAATATTTTAATTCTATTTACTGTAATGTTCATGAATGGTCCAGAGTATTCAAAAGGTTCTAACCTTTGGGCTGTTGGAAATGGGGTTACCTTCCTAGTTTCTACAAGTATTTTTGTTTTTTTAATTACTTTTATTTCAGATACGACATGGTACGGGATTATTTGGACTACAAGAGAAAATCAGATTCTTGAACAAGATTTAATAAGTAACGGCCAACAAATTGGAATTCATTTATCAACAGATTTTTTTCTTCCGTTTGAACTCATTTCAATAATTCTTTTAATTGCTTTGATAGGTGCGATTACTGTGGCTCGTCAGTCATAAATCTATAAAATGAGTAACCACAATACAAATTTTGCTCTCTAGATTCTCACATATATTTTTCGCCAATTCGATTTTGAAGATTATTCATAATAAAATTCCTTTTATTCGACCTATTACTAATATAGGTCTTTGCTCTGTACTTGTAATATTCTTAATTGTAGTTAATTCAATCTATTAATCTTGAATTTCTATTCATTGTTTCTATTCAAAGAAATCGAAATTTTTTAAGGAGTTGTTCTATGATGCTCGAACATGTACTTGTTTTCAGTGCCTATTTATTTTCTATCGGTATCTATGGATTGATTACGAGTCGAAATATGGTTAGAGCCTTTATGTGTCTTGAACTTATTCTAAATGCTGTTAATATGAATTTCGTAATATTTTCTGATTTTTTTGATAGTCGCCAATTAAAAGGAAATATTTTTGCAATTTTTGTTATATCTATCGCAGCCGCTGAAGCAGCTATTGGACCGGCTATCGTTTCGTCAATTTATCGTAATCAAAAATCAATTCGTATTAATCAATCCAATTTGTTGAATAAGTAATATTGAAAATATAAAATAGATAGAATGTTCATATTCATTCATTTGAATTCGTATCTACAATAGATAATGTATCTGATCCTGTTTGTGAAAATAGAAAAAATTAAAGTATCTTGGCTTTAGCTTATGAATCGATGCGGAATGCAATATTGAATAGAAAAATTCTGGCAAATCCTTGATTCATCTGGTGTCTAAATATATGACAAATTTAGGAATTTACTAGATCGAAATTTTATGACATTAAAAAAATTAAAAATTAATAGATCCAATGTCACACTCAGTCAAAATTTATAATACATGTATAGGGTGCACTCAATGCGTTCGTGCCTGCCCCACGGATGTATTAGAAATGATACCTTGGGACGGATGTAAAGCTAAACAAATAGCTTCCGCGCCAAGAACAGAAGATTGTGTCGGGTGTAAGAGATGTGAATCCGCCTGCCCAACGGATTTCCTGAGTGTACGAGTTTATTTATGGCATGAAACAACTCGAAGCATGGGTCTAGCTTATTGATCCTTTCCATAAAAAGCCACTTGAACCTATTTGCTTTTTTGTTTACCGACAAAAACCCGTGCTTGAAAAACAAATATTAGGCACGGGTTTTTGTGGCCCAAGTGTATCTTGTCTTTACCACGAATTCTTTTCCTTGGTCAACAACATTTGTCGTTTTACCAATATCTGCGGGTTGCTTAATTTTCTTTTTACCTCATAAAGGAAATAAGATAATTAGATGGTATACTATTTCTATCTGTATATTAGAACTTCTTTTAATGACCTATGCTTTCTCTTATTATTTCCAATTGGACGATCCATTAATTCAATTAGTGGAGAATTCTAAGTGGATCGATTTTTTGGATTTTGATTGGCGATTGGGAATAGATGGACTCTCGATAGGACCCATTTTATTGACAGGATTTATCACGACTTTAGCTACTTTAGCGGCTTGGCCAATTACTCGGGATTCCCGATTATTTCATTTTCTGATGTTAGGGATGTATAGTGGCCAAGTAGGATTATTTTCTTCTCAAGATCTTTTACTTTTTTTCATTATGTGGGAGTTAGAATTAATTCCCGTTTATCTACTCCTATCCATGTGGGGAGGAAAGAAACGTTTGTATTCAGCTACAAAATTTATTTTGTATACTGCGGGCAGTTCCATTTTTTTATTAATGGGAGCTTTGGGTATCGCTTTATATACGTTCAATCAACCAACATTCCATTTTGAAAAATCAGCCAATCAATCATATCCTGTGAGCCTAGAAATACTATTCTATATTGGGTTTCTTGTTGCTTTTGCTGTCAAATCACCGATTATACCTTTCCATACATGGTTACCAGACACCCACGGAGAAGCACATTATAGTACTTGTATGCTCCTAGCTGGAATCTTATTAAAAATGGGAGCATATGGATTGATTCGAATCAATATGGAATTATTACCGCACGCACATTCTTTATTTTCGCCCTGGTTGGTAATAGTAGGCGCAATACAAATAATTTATGCAGCTTTAACATCTTCTGGTCAACGAAATTTAAAAAAGAGAATAGCCTATTCCTCTGTATCTCATATGGGTTTCATAATTATAGGGATTTACTCTATAAGTGAGATGGGACTCAATGGCGCTGTTTTACAAATAATATCACATGGATTTATTGGCGCTGCACTTTTTTTCTTGGCGGGGACGAGTTATGATAGAATACATCTTGTTTATCTTGACGAAATGGGCGGAATGGCTACCCTAATGCCAAAAATATTCACGATGTTCAGTATTTTATCATTAGCTGCCCTTGCATTACCGGGCATGGGTGGTTTTGTTGCGGAATTAATAGTTTTTTTTGGAATAATTACCGGCCATAAATATCTTTTAATGCCCAAAATACTAATTACTTTTGTAATGGCAGTTGGAATGATATTGACTCCTATTTATTTATTATCTATGTTACGCCAAATGTTCTATGGATACAAGCTCTTTGATGCTGCAAACTCGTATTTTTTTGATTCTGGACCGCGGGAATTTTTTGTTTCGATATGCCTACTTTTACCAGTAATAGGTATTGGAATTTTTCCGGATTTCGTTTTTTCATTAGCAGTTGAGAAGGTTAGTGCTATTCTATCTAATTATTTTAAGAGTTAGTCATTATAAATAAAAAAAAAACCTATTTTTTGAAAAATAAAAGAGGAATTACAACCAAATATCTTTGGCATTTGTGAGAACCTTTTAAATCACTATATTACTTGATTCAAAAGGCTCTCAGCCACTTAATTGAGGTTTCTTATATATATATAAGATAATATAGACTAAGTTGTCTTATGTTTTTATTCATAAATACTTTTTTTTTCAATTCAATTAGATGTTAATGTAAATGAACCATAACTATGCAGTCCTATTCCCAATAAATTAACTCCAAAATAGCATAGCCAGATTATAAGAAAGCCTATAGAAGCAACAATTGCAGAATTGAAACCTTTCAAATTTTTATTTGTTCGAGTATGCAAATAAATTGCAAATATGACCCAAGTAATAAATGCCCAAGTTTCCTTTGGGTCCCAATTCCAATAGGACCCCCATGTTTCATTAGCCCAGACTGCTCCTGAAAGGATCCCTATGGTTAAAAAGAGAAACCCTATACTAAGAATACGATAACTCCAATTATCCAATTGTTGAATCAACTGAAACCTGTAAAAATTCCCAAAAGAAAAAAAAGAAAGATTTTGGAAAAAAATTCTCCCTTCCGTCATGTATTGGATCTCACTGAAAGAAAATGAATCTTTTAAGAAATTTTTTCTTTTTTCAATAATTCTTATAACTTTTCGAAATCGAATTACTAGAAGTGCTACTGATAATAATGATCCACATAAAAGAGCTGCATAGCCCAATATCATCATACTTACGTGCATCATTAACCACTGGGATTGCAGAGCGGGTACTAAGATTTCAGATTGATGCATATCAATTAAAAAACCCGAAGTAACAAAGCTTTGGGTAAAAAAAGTACTAGGCGCGCTTATAACGCCTAAAAATTGTTGATGTTTTTTAAAATAAGGAACCATATGAATAATGGAGAACCCCCAAGAAAGGAATATTAATGATTCATATAAATCACTTATTGGTAAATGTTTCAAATAAATCCAACGAGTGATTAATAATCCTGTTATACAGAAAAAGCTGATTATCATACCCCTTTCTGACGAATCATATAGTTCGATGAATTCATCGACTAATAAAATTATCAAATGAATTAGAATTACAATAGAAACAACCGAAAAAGATATATGAGTTAATATATGTTCTAAAGTCGAAAATATCATAAAAAATAGAAAAAAGGTACCTTAATTATACATACGGAATTCAAATCGGTAATTCAATTCATTATACGATTTGTTGAATCCTTTTGAAAATGAAAAAACGTTATGCCGCTACTCGGACTCGAACCGAGATGCTTTCGCACTGCTTCCTAAGAGCAGCGTGTCTACCAGTTTCACCATAGCGGCTTGCTCAAAATCATAATAACCCATTTTGATTCAATCGTCAAATTTAAAGGACTCAATTCAATAGAATCCTTTTTAGGTCAGTAAAATTCATCAAACTAAAAATGGAATTAAAAATTTCATAGAATGCATCACTAAATTCCAATTTTAGTGATACATTCTAAGGATTTCTCGAAATATTTTTTTGTATTACTTGTTAGAATTTCATTGTGTAGAGAACTTTTGTTAGGATTTAGTAAAACAATTAGGTATTGATCTCTGGGTATTATATATATCTAGTTTTGATTTCTATTCAAAAAGATTGAACAATTCAATATATATATATTTTGATACAATGTTCGGCCCAAGCATATAATTATGATCTAAACGATATTTTTAAAAATTTACACAGTTTGATCTATCTAAAAGTGATAAGGTACTTTTTTTCTTAATTGAGTTGAAAGCAAAAAAAGGTTGGTTCTATTTTATATAGTTATTTCTAATAATAATTGTTAAGAAAGTTCTCAAAAAAGTTTTCAACTTTTTCAATTCTTTTTAAGAACGGATTTTTTTTACTAAAGAGCTTAGATTTGTCCTTTTCAATTAAATTTTTCATTCAAAGTTGAAAAAAAAAACTTCTTAATCTTTTTATTTTGTCTCTTTATTTATTATTGTTATGATTTTTTATGATTCTAACAAGTGGGTCGATGGGGAAAATAGGAATCCCCAGCCCCAAAACGATAAAATGCCTTACTTAAAAGGGGTGTAACAAATGTCTTCTCTTTGTTTTTCTTGTTCCTATTTTTTATAATATAAAAAATAGTAACAAAAATTCAGAAAGAACTAAAAAGCGGAATTTTTTTTATAAAGTGAAAAGAGTTCCTTTTTTATTTCATATTGATTAGCTCCAAGTAGAAAAGAATGCAAATTTTATCTAGATTATTAGTTTCAATTTTCTATTAGATACTCGAAATTCAAAATGATAAATGCAATTTTACTTTTTCTTATATCAATTCGAGTCCAATTAGCTTAGGTTTGCCTTTTTTATTTGTCGCACAAAAAAACTTTTTGAATTAGGAGTAGAAAGGGATTTTGCTAAGGAAAAGGCTTTCAACGCTGCCCAAGATCCTTTTTTTTCCAACTATTTTTTCGAATATGCTTTTTTCATATAGAAGTGCGTTTTTTTGAAACTCCCATTAAAAAAAAATAAACTAATTAATATTCTATATGGATGTGAAAGACATCTATTAAAAAAAAAAGTCATTATTTATTATATTTCTCTTTTTAGTTAGTCTTTTTATGATATTCTCTTCATCTTCATACAAAAATGTTTTCATTTCTTTTTTATTTTTCTGTTTCGATTTATATCCTTTTTCATCATACTACATTAATCAATAATTATTTCTATCTAAGGATCCCATAAAAGCAATCTCTTTTTTTATCATTCTGATTCAAATTAAAAAAAAAATAAGAATCGAGTACTTTTTTTTTATAAAATTCTCCATTCTTTCTAGATGTATCTATATGTATAGAAATCCTTAAAAATTATTAGAATTCATAAAAATAAATACAATAAATACAATTTTCATTTTAGAATAGGTATTTTTTCCATTTTCACTAGTATCTTCGGAATATCATTTGAAAAATTCAAACTTCTTAATTTGAATATGTTGAATATGTGAAGTATTCTGAAAAAGATTCAGATTAATTAGGAATAATGAGATTTTTTTATGGAATATACATATCAATATTTTTTGATTATGCCTTTCGTTACACTTCCAGTCCCTATGTTAATAGGAATGGGACTCCTACTTTTCCCGGCGTCAACAAAAAAACTTCGGCGTATATGGGCTTTTCCAAGTATTTTTTTGTTAAGTATAGTTTTCACTTTTTCGGTCAATCTGTCTATTCAGCAAATAAATAGTCGTTATATCTATCAATATATATGGTCGTGGACCATCAACAATGATTTTTCTTTAGAGTTTGGATATTTGATCGACTCACTTACTTCAATTTTTTTAATATTAATTACTACAGTTGGAATTCTTGTCCTTATTTATAGTGATAGTTATATGTCTTATGATCAAAGCTATTTAAGATTTTGTGCTTATATGAGCTTTTTCAATACTTCAATGTTGGGATTAGTTACTAGTTCGAATTTAATACAAATCTATATTTTTTGGGAATTAGTTGGAATGTGTTCGTATCTATTAATAGGGTTTTGGTTCACACGACCGATTGCGTCCAATGCTTGTCAAAAGTCGTTTCTAACTAATCGTGTAGGCGATTTTGGTTTATTATTAGGAATTTTAGGTCTTTATTGGATAACGGGCAGTTTCGAATTTCAGGATTTGTTTGAAATAGTCAAACATTGCATTTCGAATAATGAGAATGAACTGCTCTTTTTTACTTTCTGTGCCTTCCTATTATTTTTCGGTCCAATTGCAAAATCTGCACAATTCCCCCTTCATGTATGGTTACCAGATGCCATGGAAGGACCTACCCCTATTTCTGCTTTGATACACGCGGCTACTATGGTAGCCGCGGGAATTTTTCTTGTGGCTCGACTTCTTCCTCTTTTCGTAGTCATACCTTACATAATGAATCTAATAACTTTGATAGGTATAATAACAGTACTTTTAGGAGCTACTTTAGCTCTTGCTCACAAAGATATTAAAAGAAGTCTAGCCTATTCCACAATGTCTCAATTGGGTTATATGATGTTAGCTTTAGGTATGGGGTCTTATCGAGCCGCTTTATTTCATTTAATTACTCATGCATATTCAAAAGCCTTGTTGTTTTTAGGATCTGGATCCATTATTCATTCAATGGAAGCTATTGTTGGCTATTCCCCATATAAGAGCCAGAATATGATTCTTATGGGGGGCTTAACAAAACGTGTTCCAATTACAAAAACAACTTTTTTATTAGGAACTCTTTCCCTTTGTGGTATTCCACCCCTCGCCTGTTTTTGGTCTAAAGATGAAATTATTTATGATAGTTGGTTGTATTCACCTATTTTCGCAATAATAGCTTGTTCCACGCCGGGATTAACTGCCTTTTATATGTTTCGGGTTTATTTACTTACTTTTGGGGGTCATTTCAATGTTCATTTTACAAATTACAACGGAAAAAAAAACAGTGCGCTCTATTCACTATCTGTATGGGGTAAGGGAGAATCCAAAATCTTCAAAAAAAAAATATGTTTATTACCTTTATTAATAATGAATAATAATCAACGGGCTTCTTTTTTTTCTAAGAAAGGCTCTCAAATTTACGGTACTGTAAAAAAGATAAGGCACCATTTTGTTATTAATCATCTTGCAACTAAAATAAATTTTGCTTATCCGCAAGAATCAGAGAATAATATGTTATTTCCAATGTTAGTTTTGGGATTATTTACTTTGTTTATTGCAGCAATAGGAATTCCTTTTAATCAATTTAATCAACAAGGGGGGGAGTTAGATATATTATCTAAACTGTTAAGTCCATCTTTAAATCTTTTGCATCAGAATCCAAAGAATTCTACGGATTTTTTTGAATTTGTAACAAAGGCAGCTTTTTCAATCAGTGTAGCTTTTTTTGGAATATTTATAGCCTTTTCTTTCTATAAGCCGGTTTATTCATCCTTACAAAATTTTAAGTTCCTCAATTTTTTTGTCAAAAAGGTTCCTAAAAAGAGTTTTTGGGATAAAACAATAAACATGATCTACGATTGGTCCTATAATCGCGGTTACATGGATACTCTTTATGCACGATCTTTAACTAAGGGTATAAGAGAGCTTGTAGAATTTACTCTGTTTGTTGATAGACGGGTAATTGATGGAATTACCAATGGGGTCGGCATTATAAGTTTCTTTATAGCGGAAGCTATCAAATATGTAGGCGGCAGCCGTATCTCTTCTTATCTCTTAGTTTACTTATTTTATGTATTAATATTCATTTTTTTATTTTTTTTAGTTCGCTAGAAATAATATATCTCGTCGCTTTCAAAAGAGAAAAATTTGGTATCTCGAAGTTTTATCTTAAAAATTGAATTAACCTTTTTTAAGATAAAACTTCCCGAAAAAAGAGTAACGGAAACTAAGTCACAGCTAAAACTTCCTGAAAAAAGCGTACTTTGTTACGTCTAATCATTTTATTTAGAATTTCGGCTGCTCGTGAGAGCCGATACTTGTTTTTCGGCTTCATTCTTCCGTTGTCGCTCAGGCGCACCCAGCGATGAAGTTCGTACGCAAATTCGTCCAGTGCTACTCGCATTTGAAGTCTTGTATATTCTGGTTGCTGTACAACCAACTTTGACGGAACGTGATAGCGAACCGGAAGCTGATAGTGAAGCTCAGCTTTTTCGATTTGTATCGTACAAGTTTGTACGAACAAATTATTGAATTGTAGAGGCTTTTTCAAATATCCGATTTTGACCATGCTCACAAGAAGGGTACACCACAAGATTAAATGGGCGAAAAACTGGATTATTGGTATCCAGTCTACCCACTTCGGTAACTCGTTCTCGTTTTTTATCACGGGAACGGGAAAAGGAATCCCTTCGAGGATGAGATAAACTACAGAACAAATTATACACCATAAAGGAAGAAAACCAACGAATAGAATATATAAATAGAAATATGTCTTATTCGCTGCGGTAAGAGCCAAACCATAAGGGAACCTCCATTTAACCAAGGCCGGTAAAAAATACCACATTACCAACGCTAGTGCTATATTTCCGAAGAATATCTGAAATGAAAATTTTTTTAACTCTTCGGTTTGAAAATCATCCCGTTTAAAAACCCAAGAAAATAAGTGGATTATTAAGAATGGAGTGATTCCAATTAGAATGCTGCTGCCAATATAAACCTGAGCTTGAAATATTTTGCTATGTGTATACATATATTTTGATATCCTAAAACAAATTCTTATTGCTTTCTTTTTGAAAGAATAAGTTAGTTACATATATTATTGGTTATTATTAATATATATATATAACCGCAATTCTGATTTTTCCAAATATTATTGGTTATTATTAATATATATATATAACCCCAATTCTGATTTTTCCAAATATTATTGGTTATTATTAATATATATATATAACCCCAATTCTGATTTTTCCAAATATTATTGGTTATTATTAATATATATATATAACCGCAATTCTGATTTTTCCTTTTTTCAAATCATATTCTAAAATATGGATACTGAAAATTTGATTGATTCAAACTGAACTAAAGATTGCAATTTCTACTTTCTATATCTACAATATATGAGGATCCCCGCTAAGCATCCATGGCTGAATGGTTAAAGCACCCAACTCATAATTGGCGAATTCGTAGGTTCAATTCCTACTGGATGCATACCAATGGGACCCTCCAATAAGTCTATTGGAATTGGCTCTGTATCAATGGAATCTCATCATCCATACATAACGAATTGATATAGTATAACTCTATATATAATAGAATAGAATATATGAACAGTAAGAACTAGCATTCTTATTGAAACTCGAACTCATAGGGAAGAAAATCGATTTATGGATGGAATCCAATATGCAGTAGTTACACAAAAAAGTATTAGGTTATTGACGAAAAATCAATATACTTTTAATGTCGAATCAGGATCCACTAGGACAGAAATAAAGCATTGGGCCGAACTCTTCTTTGGTGTCAAGGTAATGGCTATGAATAGCCATCGACTCCCGGGAAAGGGTAGAAGAATGAGACCTATTATGGGACATAGAATGCATTACAGGCGTATGATCATTACGCTTCAACCGGGTTATTCTATTCCATCTCTTAGTAGGGATCTCTTAAAAAGGGATCTCTTAAAAAGGGATCTCTTAAAAATTTTAAAGAAAATAACTTAAATCAAAATACTTAATAGGATAATGATAATAGGATAATGATAGATTTCTACAAAACTTCGAACCCGAGCACACGCAATGGAGCCGTAGAGGGTCAAGTGAAATCCAATACGCGAAATACACGAAAGAATTTGACCTATGGACAGCATCGTTGTGGTAAAGGCCGTAATGCCAGAGGAATCATTACCGCAAGGCATAGAGGGGGAGGTCATAAGCGTCTATACCGTCAAATCGATTCTCGACGGAATGAAAAAGACAACATATATGGTAGAATCCTAACCATAGAATACGACCCTAATCGAAATGCATCCATTTGTCTCATACACTATAGGGATGGTGAGAAGAGATATATTTTACATCCCAGAGGGACTCGAATTGGAGATACCATTATTTCTGGTACAAGAGTTCCTATAAAAATGGGAAATGCCCTACCTTTGAGTGCGGTTTGAACTATGGATTTACGTAATTGGAAGTAACCAATTAGGTTTACGACGAAACCTAGAAATCGATCACTGATCCAAATTGAGTACCTCAGGATAGACCTCAACAGAAAACTGAAGAGTAACGGCAGCAAGTGATTGAGTTCAGTAGTTCCTCATATCAAATATCAAATTATTGACTCTAGAGATCTAGTAATATGGAGAAAACAAAATCGTTTCAAGCACCGACAGAACCAGAAGCGCCCCTCCCTTGTTTCAAAGAGAGGAGGACGGGGTATTCACATTTCATTTGATGGTCAGAGGCGAATTGAAAGCTAAGCAGTGGGAATTCGAAGGATTCCCCGGGGGAAAATAGAGATGTCTCCTACGTTACCCCCAATATGTGGAAGTATCGACGTAATTTCATAGAGTCATTCAGTCTGAATGCTACATGAAGAACATAAGCCAGATGAAGGAACGGGAAGACCTAGGATGTAGAAGAGCATAACATGAGTGATTCGGCAGATTTTGATTCCTATATATCCACTCATGTAGTACTTTACCTCATTTGCTGAGATTTTACGATATAGAAGATCACCTGTATAGATATCATCATCTACACCCAGAAAGCCGTATGCTTTGGAAGAAGCTTGTACAGTTTGTGAAGAGGTTTTGATTGATCAAAAAGAAGAATCTACTTCAACCCATGTGCCCTTAGGCACGGCCATACATAACATAGAAATCACACTTGGAAAGGGTGGACAATTAGCTAGAGCTGCGGGTGCTGTAGCGAAACTTATTGCAAAAGGGGGGAAATCGGCCACATTAAAACTACCTTCTGGGGAGGTTCGTTTAATATCCCAAAACTGCTCAGCAACAGTCGGACAAGTAGGGAATACCGGGGTGAAACTCAAAAGTTTGGGTAGAGCCGGATCGAAATCTTGGCTAGGTAAACGTCCCGTAGTAAGAGGAGTAGTTATGAACCCTGTAGACCATCCCCATGGGGGTGGTGAGGGGAGGGCCCCAATTGGTAGAAAAAAACCCGCAACCCCTTGGGGTTATCCGGCACTTGGAAGAAGAAGTAGAAAAAGGAAGAAATATAGTGATAATTTGATTCTTCGTCGCCGTAGTAAATAGGAGATAAAATAGAATTTTTTTCTTCTAAAAAAAAAAATAGGAGAAATTCATTGTGATACGTTCGTTAAAAAAAAATCCTTTTGTAGCAGATCATTTATTAAGAAAAATAAAGAAACTTAACACAAAGGCAGAAAAAAAACTAATAGTAACGTGGTCCCGGGCATCCACCATCGTACCTCCAATGATTGGCCATACTATCGCTATCCATAATGGAAAAGAAAAAATACCTATTTATATAACAGATTATATGGTGGGTCATAAATTGGGAGAATTTGCACCTACTCTTTATTTCAAGGGGCATCCAAAAAAAGATAAAAAATCTCGCAAAAAAAGATAAAAAATCTCGCAAAAAAAGATAAAAAATCTCGTCGTTGATTTGATTAGCTATTTCCTTTTAATAGGAATTGGAACAGGAATCCTTTTTTGACTTTTTTAGAGATTCATTTTTGAAATTCAAATGAAAAATGAATAGTAGAAGAAAGAGAATAAAAAAAGAGAATATGGATGCTATTTATTAAGAAGAGGAAGAAGAAGTTATACGATAAAAAGACTAACTTGTCATATAAATATTGTATTGAAATCTATATGCTTATAAGAAGAATATAAGATATGCTTAAAACTTCGAATAAGTCAAAAAAAGTCCACAAATATGACATTTCATGATATATATTCTAATAATGGGGGATTATGGCACAAAAAATCAATCCACTCGGTTTCCGAGTTGGTACAACTCAAAATCATCATTCTCTTTGGTTTGAACAACCAAAAAATTATTCTCAGGGTCTACAAGAAGATAAAAGAATAAGAAACTGTATCCAAAATTATGTACAAAAAAATATAAAATTTCCTTCTGGTATTGAAGCGATTTCACGTATAGAGATTCAAAAAGGAACTGATCTTATTGAGGTTATAATAGTTATAGGATTCCTAAAATTAGAGAAAAGGCAATCTAAAAAAATAGAAGAATTACAAAAGGAAGTAATCAAAGAATTGGAGACGAATGGAATCGAAGAATTATATATGATTGTACAAAAAGAAATGAATCCTATAAGTATAAGTTTAAGTTATCGAAAACTGAACATTAAAATTCGAAGAATTCGAAATCCTTACAAGGAGCCTATTATTCTTGCAAAATTTATAGCGGAACAATTAAAGAATCGAGTTGCATTTCCCAAAGCAATGAAAAAGGCTCTTGAATTAGCCAAGGGGGCCACAAAAGGAATTAAAGTACAAATTTCGGGACGCCTGGGGGGAAAAGACAAGGCACGCGTCGCATGGATTAGAGCAGGTAGAGTTCCTTTACAAACTGTTCGAGCTAAAATTAATTATTGCTCTTATACGTTTCAAACTATTTATGGGGTATTAGGCATAAAAATTTGGGTATTTTAGGCATAAAAATTTGGATATTTCTAGACGACGAATAGTCAATAAATAGTCAATCCTTAATTGACTTAATCTTTACATTATACCCTTTGACAGAACAAAAAATGAGAAATTCTTTCATTCTTTTTCTGGCCAATCAAAAGAAGAAAAATTCTATTTTATATTCTATAAGTTCTATAAGAAGTTCTATAAGGTTAAATAAAATAAAAAATTCGATTCATTATTTAATATACTTGCTATGCTTAGTGTGTGACCCGTTGGTTTTTAAAAGTAAATCTAAAAAAAATGCACTGATCCATACTATGAATGAAGAAATTCTAGTAGAATTCATAACCAACTCATCGCTTCACATTATCTGGATTCAAAAAAGCAGTCAAGATATGATATATTGGCCCTTACATTGTAGGAATTGAAATCTTTTTTACATTACATAATTACATAAATAAAAGAAAAATTCATTTTATTTTGATTATTAATTGTAAAGCAAAATAAAAAATCATACAGATAAATGATAGGGGGAGAGAAAGAAAAAAAAAAGAAATTAATGATATATGATATCAATATGTAAGGTCTACAAGTCATCTCGTAAAATCGAATGGAAGATAGCAACAATAGCTATTTATTGATAGTAAAAATCCTACTCATAAAACAAAAAATTAAGAGCCTCGAGCCAATAAAAACTAAGAACATTGGCTCAAGAAAAAAAATCGCATTGGAGGCTTCATTGTAGAATTAAGACCTAACCATTAACCGAGAAGCGATGGGAACGACGGAACCTGTAAAGACATAAGATTCTATTGAAAAAAAAAAATCTTAATAATTTTGGATTTTAATAGGCAGGATGGCGAAACGAACCAAGAAACAATCCATTTTTTTTGATTTTGAGAGGTTCGGGGATAACCCTACAAAAAAAGTAAATAGTAAAAGAGTAAATATTCGCCCGCGAAGGTTTTTTATGTTATTGGATTGATATAAATTTTGAATAAATAGATTCGATGAAATCTCAAAGAATCTAATGATCAGTCTATTACTCATCAACTATATGTATATTTTTCGAATTATTTCATTCGCAAGGAGCTGGATGAGAAGAAACTCTCATGTCCAGTTCTGTAATAGAGATGGAATTGTGAACCAATCATCAACTATAACCCCAAAAGAACCCGATTCTGTAAACAACATAGAGGGAGAATGAAAGGAATGTCTTCTCGAGGTAATCGTATTTGTTTCGGTAGATATGCTCTTCAGTCACTTGAACCCGCTTGGATTACGTCTAGACAAATAGAAGCCGGACGTCGAGCAATGACACGAAATATACGCCGCGGGGGAAAGATATGGGTACGTATATTTCCCGACAAACCAGTTACGATAAGAACCAAAGAAACGCGTATGGGGTCGGGGAAAGGAGATCCCAAATATTGGATAGCTGTCGTTAAACCAGGTAAAATACTTTATGAAATGGGCGGAGTAGCAGAAAAAATAGCCAGAAAAGCTATTGAGATAGCAGCATCCAAAATGCCTATGCGAACTCAATTGATTATTTCAAAATGGGACTATCAAACCAAAGAAAAAAGAGACTTTGTAATGAAAAAAAAAAAATTCTAAGTTTCTTTTTTTATTTTTGGACAAGCAATATTTTTTTTTCCTTTTGCATTAAAATAACAAAATGATATGATCCAATCTCAGACCTATTTGAATGTAGCAGATAACTGCGGAGCCCGAAAATTAATGTGTATTCGAATCATAGGGGCTGGTAATCGCGGATACGGTCATATCGGCAACGTTATTATTGCTGTGATCAAGGAAGCAGCAAAAGATTCTTCTCTAGAAAAATCCGAAGTGATCAGAGCTGTAATTGTACGTACTCGTAAACAATTCAAACGCTCCTGCGGCACTATTATACGATATGATGATAATGCCGCAGTTGTCATTGATAAAAAAAGAAATCCAAAGGGAAGTCGAGTTTTTGGCCCGATTGTCGAGGAATTGAGGGAGGTCAATTTCACAAAAATAATTTCATTAGCACCTGAAATATTATAAGATAATATTCTAAGATAAAGCGTTAGAAAAGCATTCTAAGATAAGATAGAAAATAGTATAGAATTCTACTATTTTTTTTTAGTATTTGAATTCAACCGATTAATCAAATTAATTAGTAGATTACCTTTTAGGTATATAGCTTATAAAAAATATATTAGGTATATAGCTTATAAAAAATATAGTGAATCATGAATTAAAAAAAATAAAGGAAGGGCCTATCTTGATTATATCAAATCTTAAAAACAACCAAAATTCTTGTTTACCATGAGTAAAGACACAATTGCTGATATATTAACCTCTATACGAAATGCTGAGATGAGCAGAAAAGAAATCATTCGAATCGTATCTACAAATATCACTAGAAACATTTTGGAAATCCTTTTACGAGAAGGTTTTATTGAAAATGTAAGGAAACATCAGGAGGGTAACAAAAAATTCTTGGTTTTAACCTTACGACATAGACGACATAGAAAAACGAAAAAAAAACAATATAGAGCGAGTCTAAAATTAAAACAGATTAGTCGACCTGGTCAACGAATCTATTCTAACTATCAACAAATTCCTAGAATTTTAGGCGGGATGGGAATTGTAATTATTTCTACTTCGCAGGGTATAATGACAGATCGGGAGGCTCGACTAAAAAGAATCGGCGGAGAAATCTTGTGTTACATATGGTAAGCCTTTTGATATCCAAATTCTATCCATTTGGATTTGGATTTTGTAAAAAAAAGAGCAAGTCAGGGGTTTCAATAGCATTGTTGCTACATTCAATTTAGTAGATACTTCCAAATCGTTTTCTTTTTATATAGGGATACCACTCAATCAAGATTGAAAAAAAAAAAGTCTGTATATTCAAAATTTAGGAACGCAAAATATGAAAAAAAGGCCCTGTGCTCGTAGAATTTGTGGAAGATGTCGAATAGTACGTAGAAAGGGACGAATTAGAGTAGTTTGCCCTAACCTGAGACATAAACAACGACAAGGATAATTTTTCTAAACAAAGCAAAATCTAAAGGATCTGAAAGATAAATCCAAATAAAAAAAGATCCATTTTGACACGAAATGGATATATCCGTAGGTCTTGTGCTTTTATTTGAGATAAAAAAATATGCCAAAAAAAAAGGTAAAACTTATAACCGAAAGAAGTAGTATAAGAAGAATTTTGTTGCGCAGGTTTCGTCGGCGTATTCGTAAAAGTTCACGTAAAATATCAAAGGGATTCTTTCATGTCCAAACAACTTTTAACAATACTATTATCAGCGTTACAGATGAACAGGGTGGGGTGATCTATTGGTCCTGTGCGGGGACTTGCCGATTTAAGGGACCACGAAAGGGGACAGCTTCTGCCGCTCGAATCATAGCCGAAGATGCTATTCGGGTAGCAAAGGCTCAAGGTATGCAACAAGCGAGCGTCCTGATAAAGGGCCCAGGTTTCGCAAGAAAGGCGGTTTTAAAAGCTTTTAAAAAAGCTGGGATACGCTTTTCTTACCTACGGGATGTAACCCCTCTTCCCCATAATGGCTGTAGGCCTCCTAAAAAAAGACGCAAATAAGAAAAAATAAGAAAAAATGAACCGATAACATAGAGTTATACTACATCAATTCGTTATGTATGGATGATGAGATTCCATTGATACAGAGCCAATTCCAATAGACTTATTGGAGGGTCCCATTGGTATGCATCCAGTAGGAATTGAACCTACGAATTCGCCAATTATGAGTTGGGTGCTTTAACCATTCAGCCATGGATGCTTAGCGGGGATCCTCATATATTGTAGATATAGAAAGTAGAAATTGCAATCTTTAGTTCAGTTTGAATCAATCAAATTTTCAGTATCCATATTTTAGAATATGATTTGAAAAAAGGAAAAATCAGAATTGCGGTTATATATATATATTAATAATAACCAATAATATTTGGAAAAATCAGAATTGGGGTTATATATATATATTAATAATAACCAATAATATTTGGAAAAATCAGAATTGGGGTTATATATATATATTAATAATAACCAATAATATTTGGAAAAATCAGAATTGGGGTTATATATATATATTAATAATAACCAATAATATTTGGAAAAATCAGAATTGGGGTTATATATATATATTAATAATAACCAATAATATTTGGAAAAATCAGAATTGGGGTTATATATATATATTAATAATAACCAATAATATTTGGAAAAATCAGAATTGGGGTTATATATATATATTAATAATAACCAATAATATTTGGAAAAATCAGAATTGGGGTTATATATATATATTAATAATAACCAATAATATTTGGAAAAATCAGAATTGGGGTTATATATATATATTAATAATAACCAATAATATTTGGAAAAATCAGAATTGCGGTTATATATATATATTAATAATAACCAATAATA